CCCCCCCATACCCTATCTCTAAAGAGACCCGTAACTTCGCCCCCCTTTTAGATTGATTCCTTTTAGCTTCTAGGCGAGAAGGTTGGCACAAAAGCAGTGAATTCTCTTGCTGCGCTTTCCACCCATTCAATCTCTGCTGCACTTTATCCACTATGAACCTGACCGTGCTCTTGTTAAGTTAAGCCTCTCATGGAGAAGAGGCATTCCCCAGTAACGGCCCAGGTTGTTAGTCAATTCAAATCCGAAACCAGTACTCAACCGATTGGCTAAGGAAGCGGGAACATTACGAGAGCAGAAGATTCTGGTCTTAGAATCACTCACTTTCTGCCCGGAACTAGCGCAAAAAGCAGCACTCCGAGATAATCTGCACTTGGTCTAACCTTGCCTCCGCAAAGAGAATAAGGTCGCCGGCGAAGAAGAGGGGAGATAACTTCGGCCCATCTCTTCCCAGGCTTCCAGGCCCCAAAATCCACTGCCTTGCTAATGGCCTGTGAGAGTCTCTCCATGCACAAAACAAACGGGGAGAGGGGGTCGAATGCCATTTGTACCTCGGAACTAGCCATGCGGAGATCCATTGAGGAGGATAGGGTAGGAAGAGGAGGAGATAGACTGTAGCTTGAGCCGGCGGCAAGCAAGAAAGTCTTCAAATCAAAAGGGAGGGAGTTCTCCGGAAAAGCAGACTGTGGTAAATTTTGGAACGATGCAGTACAGAAAATGGGAAGTCAAAGTTTAAAAGACCAAAAAAGACCCAGTTAAAGAATTTGATTCACCCGCTTGTTCAAACTTCCGTGAGGCCAAGTTTGACTCGAGTGAAGTTGGCCCAGTGTAAGTGGCGGTAAAGCCAAATGAAGAGAAGACTGAGGGAAGTTCTGATTCGAAAGGGAAAATCGAAGTAAAGTTACATGAATTGAAATCCAACCCTTATAAATTAAATTGGAAAGCTTTTAAAGCTCCTTGAAAAGTTGCCAACTGGTGTTGGCTTGAGCTAGTCTCTCTTTTCCCCCATACCAGTTGTCATCTGCTCGTTTGATCTCCTCTTCAAAGTTTTTCCATTCTGCCAAATCCTTAGATACCTTGTTCAAATCACGAAGCAACTGAGTTTTTGTATCCTCTTTTTTGTTTTGGCAATCAAACGCTGGATCGTGACCTCCAGTTTCTCTTCTTCCTCTGAAAGTCTTGAGACGTCTAACGAACTGAGCTCTTTGTGTCCTTGAACCAGACTGGCATCAAGACTAGTTGCTTTTCAAAGGCATTTTGACATTATCCCATTTCCACGTGAAAGCAGATAAGAAGTCTCGTTTTCATCCTATTGTGATGTGATCTCTATTAAATCTGCTATTCCTATCATGCTATTGCTTCTGTCTTCCAACCATCTAAGACCGGATTCAATAGCAGCTCCTTCTCTCTTGTTTTCATCCGATCTATCATCTTGGAGCAGGTAGGAGAGTCTAAGAATAAGACATGGATAGTGCGGTAGTGGGATGAGAGAAGTCTTATACCCTTTGTTGAATAAGGCAAATTAAGAAGGAAGGGATTTTTCAAGCAAGATAGCATTCATCAAGCCAGAATGCCTATGGATATGGATATGGAATCGGCTGAACCGAACTCTTTCAATACATATGGAATCCACTTTGTGTTCCGTGACTTCCTTCTCTCTTCCTTCCCCCTCCGCCGCCTCTAGAATTATCTCATTCTTAACAGCCCGAGACCCATTTCACCCATTTATGAGAAAGAAATTTACGGAAAAACGGAGCTTCCGCAACATGGGGCGAGGCTATACTATAGAATTCGTTATGCTTGTCATTTGAGCTGGGAGGCTGTGAGGTCGATGCGTGGTTGGGGTAGGCACGTTGGTCAGTATTGGCCTTTTTTGATTGTTCAGCGATCCAGCACTACAAGCCTCCAGATAGACTCCTCAAAATCATATCTATCCATTGTTCACAGAATCAGCGTTTCCCATCCATCTTACCATACGGGACCCACTTAATCCGTTCGATGTCTCATCAGTACGACCCGGCATTCAGTAAGGCAAAAACAAAAATGCCACTGAGTCTTTGCACTCTGGTCTTTGTTTCATTCTGGGACGTGGAGGTCTTTTTTCCACTTTTTTTCGTTACAATGGACCTTTCAATTCAAGGGCGTTGGAGTATTAGCTCATGTAAATATGATGATGGGGGAGCTAATAAACACGCTCCGGGAGGGGAACCCCATTTGTGTAAATATTGAACATTTTGTTTCGCACCATTCCATAATTCAAACGCTTGTTGTACAATGTATGACCCCTCGAGTCGCTTCGTAACCCAATGGTATTGACCCTTCTTCGAGGGTTGGTTTTAAGTGTCAATTTTCTTTTCTCTCCAAAAGGGCTATTTAGGTCCAGGGTTTTTACTATCATCCAAAGTGTGGCAAGCTGAATATATGTCGGGCTTTTGTGTGTGCCCCCGCATCACGCTTCCTTGGTATAACCACTTGCGAGCTACTAACTTTCTTATCCGAAAAGGACGGGGAACGATGGTACAAGTCTGATTTTGATAGAGGGCAGCATCTTTGGCTCCACGGCTTATAAATCCAATAATTCCAATTTTCAAATGACAAAGAAGGCTATTCAATAGCCTTGCTTCATTACCCATGTGCTCACGAATTGGATTTGAACCCATATCTCCCTATCTGGGGCGACTTTCCTTTTATTTTAGTCGATCGTGATGTAAGTCTATTATTCCTTTCATCATAGGTAAGGCAAAGCGCTTTCTTTTAAGAACGCATCTGGTTCCATCTTTCTTTCGTTAGTTAACCCACCTTTTTCAAAAAGGAATTTTTTTCTGGGAATAAGTATTAATTAATTATTATATTAGCATAGCTAAAGGTAGTAAACATTTTACACTAGGGGTTTTCCCATACCATACATGCAAACACACCAAATAAAAGCAATCTACTTTGGATAGGAGTAGATAGAAAGCCCTGGAACACACACTACTTTTGGTCGACGGACTCCTTATTTTATTTAGAAAGAGCTAATGCTCATTTCTTTTAATCTTTCGGGGGATCACGTGTGGCAGCCTGAACAAGAAGCTCCTGCTGTTCGAGAAGGAGGGCCCTCTTTCGGTTTTCGAGGGCTTGGATTTGATTCTGTATAGCCAGCATACGATCCTCGTATGAGACTTGGATCGATCGCCGGCATGTGTTCCCAGAAGAGACCAAGCATTTGCTCTCGTTGGAGTTTCTCGTTTTCCACCTGACCTATTTCTTGCTGAATTGTTGCAAGTCTTCCAGCGATATCCATAAGAGTGTTGTTGGAATAAGTGTTACTGAAAGTCTTTCTTTCTGACTTCTACGTCTCTCTTTGCCAAATAGAGAAAGAAGCTTCTATTTATAGGCGTTGGAGGCCCTTACTTAACTCTTTCTTATTATTAGTAAGAATTCTTTACCCTAACATTTCAACCCTGGCTTTTCATGAATAGTGAACCAGATCCACTAGATTTGAGTGCGCTGAATAATTGTCCTTTCCCCGTTCGGATACGAAAGGCCCACCCCAAAGAGCGAATAGTCCTTTGTTTTTCGCCACGCGGCTTAATCTCGATCACTCCCTCAAGAATAGGAAATAGAGCGAATCCGTCAGAGAGTACTCCACCACGAGCTGCCAAAGCACGCTCAGTCAATCGGTGATCTCCAGCCCAAAGCTGACCAGTACAACCATGTGTCACCCCGCGGGCTTCGTCGTACCCTGACTACTCGTCTTTAACCGGCCTATTTGTACCGATGAAACTCCCATCAGCCAATCCTCACTCGACAGCCTAGTCCTTGCTTAGACGATCGAAGTGAGGGCGAACCACTATCTCTTGATAGATCTGATCGGACGCTTTCTTTTTACCAGTCAAGATAGTACTCTTTACAGCTCTGTAAGTCCACTAGCACCAGTACAGTAAGTCAGTACAGCACTAGCTATAGCAGTAACCAGTACAATGAGTCCCCTGATCTACGACCGGCCTTCTTAGCCTTTCCTAAGGAAGCATTTCTCACTCTTTTCTTACTCCTTGACGGCAGCGAGAAAGGATAGAATGATTCTTTGTATGCGCGAACTGCATTTCATCTAAGCCATTCTCTCACTTAGTTACTGATTTCCAAGTCATTTTGATGTGTGCTTTCAACCAAAAAAGAAGACTTCCACCTACTTGTCAGGCTTATCTGCTCTATCAGAAAAAGTAGTCTAGTAAGAGAAGAATCAGCCTAGCCTCTTTAAAGAAGCTTCGGGGCGGTACTCTTTCTCCAAGATTATTCCATTTTGCAGAAAATCTAGTTGAAACAGGCCTTTCCCTTCGCCACAAGTCAAGCACCTATGGAAAGTAAGTCATAAATCCTAAGTCACAGCAAGCAGTTTCTGAAGCTAGGAGGCCGGGAGAGCACTTGACTTTCTTGAAAGAGTTCACCCGGAAAAAGAGAATCCTATCAGAGTCGATAGTCTGAAAGCGATTCCAGGAGATCCTAGCATAGAGCTTTCTTGTGATCGCTTACCCCTTCTTCTCTGCATTGCATGCTAAGGCTCAGTCTTTATTCCTTATCCCCATTCTTCCCCCCTCTAGGCTACCAGTGCCAAAGAGGCTTGTAGCGAAATCAGGTGTGGTCGATTAATGAATCGAAGAGCTAAGATTCGCTAATGAACATGAGCTAAGGTGAACAAGCACTGAGCTAAGGAATAGCTATATTTGTCAATAGCAGCTTACGTATCCGAAGCTTTCTCCCAATCAGTGGAAAAAGATGCTCATCCTCTAGAAGTGGTAGAGCTCTCAGAAAGAAAGACCTTGTCCTCCGCTCCAGTACTCAATTCAATAAAAAAGGGGAGCTTCTTCGTCTTCTCCGGCCCCCCTCTTCTCCTGACATCAGTGTAGACAACGGCCCTTTTCTGCCACTCTTGCAGCAGGAACACATTCTGACTTGAAAGAAGGAAAGTCAATCAAGACTGGTGCTACCCGCGCTGACTCATTTTGGAATTCTCAGGCTCCGCTGACTAACTCCTGACTATTAGACACCTCCTGGTGAAAGAAACCATATCAACTACCGAAGTCGAGTTGGTGGCAGAACCCGATCTTGGAATTGCTCGCGTTAAGCATTCGCTTTCCTTGTCAAGACGTGGCTGGTACTTTTTTTCTCCCCGGCTTGACCCAAACCAACCGTAGTTCAGTAAAGCTTGATCCATTTCCCTTCTGTTCTCACGCACCGATTCTGCCATTTAACATAACACATCTTTCTGCCCTTAGTCTGTCTTTATTCTCACGAGTTGGATTCGAACCAACACCTCTTGCATTCAGCGAACTACCTTTTATTCGACTCGTGACTTTGGTTACCCGGTTCGCCCTGCAACAGACTACGTCCGGGGGTCTTCCCGACCATAACCCCAATCCCTCACTAAATTACTAATCCATAGTTTATAACATCAAACCAGAAAGCAGGGCTCGACAAAACATTTAGATGATTCCATAAACTAATTGAATAAAGTCGAAAAACTCTTCCCAATAGCAACTTATAAATCCACACTCTACAAGGTTAGAGTAAACATCAGATAGCGGGTCTAGCACCTCATCTTCCCCAAGCACCATACGGAGAAAGTCGTCTAGAGACCAAGTAGATGGCAAGTCAAGTCCTAGTTCCTCCATTCTTTCTTGAAAGAAACGAGAAATCTTAGTCTTAGTAAAGTCGTCATTCAGATTTTCATTTTTTGGTTGGGGAGAAGAAGTCAGTTCATTTCCGCTCATAGTGGAAGAAGCGAAACTGAGACCTGGGGGCCCCCGATAGAACAACTTCTTTCAGATGGAGAAGATTCTGAAATGGAAATTTCGATCCAGGTGAATAACGAGTGGGTTCAGTTGAGATTATAGCAGAACCGTCTACCTCATTATATTGATAAATGGAAAATTTTCTTTTCATTTTATCTCTTTGTTTTATTTAAACCCTCCCCTTCACCCCCACCGGATTGCCAAGCATTTGGTACTAAGGTTCCTCTTTTTTTCCTTTTGAAGCGGATAGTTTACAGTGCTCATTCTCGAGAAAGGAATCTTTGAAAAGGTATCATGTCTGTTACTTCAATGAGTTTTCTTAACAAGTTTTCCCACACTCTGTCTCCCATCGACATGGCGGGGAAGCCTAGCAGAACGGCTATCCTACACTTGGCTAGGTCCATTCCATTGAGGCTTGATGATCTTTGCATCAATACCCTTGTACTAGAGACAGCATCAGTCAATTCTTCCAGATCTGGAAGAATTTTTCATTCGCAGCCACAGTCCAGTTGGGACTCAGCCTGCTTTGTCGAAGCCATCTTTCTATATCTCATACAGACCGAACCAGTTGAAGAAAATCTTCCTGCCCAGATCTCGATTATGGAACTTCTGTCCACTTCACAAGTCCATCGGGCTGGCAAAGGCATTCTTATTTCATCTCAGTCTTCTACACAGCTCCGTGCTTATTGTGATTCAGATTGGGCCAGCTTCCCTATGACGCGTCGCTCTACAACTGGATACTGCATCTTTCTTGGCACTAGTCAAATTTCTTGGATAAAGTAAGAAAGAATCTACTGTCTCTCGCTTGACTTTATCGGTAAAGCATTTCTTGCTAGATCGGATTGAGAGTGTCTTCTTCCGCTGACTAAGGTCTTTCGCTTGTGCGTTTTTCAACATCCATTGCTTCTGACTATGTCGATGAAAAAGACTGAAATGGGACCAGGAAGACCCCCCACCACTAGAACTTGCTTTGCTCCTCTTAGGTGAACCTTGGCTTTTCTCAAATCAGCCTATCTGTCTACTAGCTCCAGGGGTGTATTGTCTTAGTATGTTGAATCCATTTTCCCATGCTTTCATATGAAGTCTAAATGGTAAACCTATGATTCTATCTAGTCAATATGTATACAGTAGTACCAAAGCCCTCTAATTCCTTCATTGCTCACATAGCTTGTGCATATCAGTAAGTGCTATCTCTCTAACCTCCTACCATGCGAGAAAAAGACTCTATTCAGATGAAAGGATCTAGGCCTACCCTCTATGGACACACTAGCATTCTCATTCACACCAAGGATAGAAAGTTGGAAAGATCTTAGAGTCTAGGTTCATTGTTTTTCCTTATTCCTATGATGCTCTCATTCTAGTAAAGTCTCCTATTATCCGCGTTGGAGTTGGATAGTCTAGAGTCCCTCTTCAAAAGATACCTTATTCTATTTAAGTCAGAATGAGCTTGATGAGAGATTCTGTATGCTCAAGTATAGGAAACACTTCCTCTTTTGTGCTTTAATAGGCACAGCTGCTTCCGGACTTTCTGCACATATGTCTTGGTATTGAGTACTTAGCTTGGGTATCTTTGAAATAACCTGGGAAACCTCTTATTCTTCTACTGGGTTACTCGAATCAATCCTTTATCCAATAGCTCTACTGGAGTCACATAGCATACCCAAGGAATAGGGTACATGAGCTTACACTAGGGGTCTACGATAGCTACTACTAGACGGCTATCACACAGGAAGGTCGCAATCAAGTCTTATCCTTCCTCCTAGTATACCTTGGTAGTGAGAAGGGAATGGATCTTATAGTAAGTCGTATGAAGTCGTGAGCAGTCATGAAGGACAAGGCATAGACATCATGGATACCTGGAAACCTGTAAACAAGAAAGTCTCTAATCCTTCTATTTTACAAGGACGACTTTTCATGCTTATGTCTACAAGTGTAAGGAACTTTATAGATAGAGAACAGGGAAAAGAGATAGAAGGAAAGTGGATCGAATATTGTTTTTAGTAGAGTTAGACCTTTGAATATATAAGGCGGAGGGTCAACCTTATCGCATGGATCCATATACATCCCATATTGAGAAAGCCTTTGGATAGAGTATGCCTTGGGTAGAGTACTAGCCTCTCTTCAACAGGGGTAGGACTATGAACCAATAAACTAGAATGCTCTTGACTTTGCATATAGGTCCTGTAGTTATAGCCAGACTCTCTTACTTCCTTGAATACAGATTGTACTTCTCGATAAGATATGAGTCCTATGAGATTATTGTCCTGTTCTTACACCATAGAAGAAGTTGGGATGGTAAAGGACAAAGAGCTAAGGTACTTGCTCTTGAAGAAGAAGTCATCAATACAATGCAGCAAGTCCTTGGGGCAGTTGAATGCAGAAAGAACATGGATTCCCAGATCCACACTTTCATTCAGAAATCCACCAAAGCTCGAGAGTCCGTGGAAAAATGTGAACAAATGAAATGGAGAGGGATCCGATCCGGATGGATGCTAAGGTTGAGAATCAATCTGAAGAACCAAATGGAGAAGCTTTGAGTGATGGAATTCATATAAAAAGGTCGCAGTGAAATTAAGGGCATTCGAACAAGACCATACAGATCTTTTACTATATCGGTCGAGTAGAAGAAGAAAGCCAAAGCCGTTCAGTGGTGAATCGGTAGATCAGAGATGCCTTCCGTCGATCGCTAAAGACCGTAAAACATAAGAATGCAGTGGTCTAGCTGCAATGGTTGGTTTTGTCTGGCCTCGACTAGAAAGTCTCAAATCACTACGAAGGATAAAGTAGGTAATGAAATGAGTACTCTAAGGGTAGTAGCTGAATTAAGGGTTAAGGAGCATCGGAATCTTTCAAAGAAGGTCAAGTAAAGGTATCCATGGCCCGAGTCGGCAAGTGGGCTTTAAACACATACATAATATGCGCCAAGTCTCGACACGTTAGAAGATGAACTGACAGACAAGGGGCGAAGCGGAGTACTTGACGCCTTCTGCACAGTATTAGCAGAACAGCAGAATAAGTTGTACCCTGGCTCATGCTCAAGTCAGCAATAAGTTGCTGTAATAAATCACTCAGTACTGGAAGGGATGGAGATAGAAAAGCTGGGCTAGTTCCATTCTGATGTTGAGGAGACTCGCTCGAATGGCCTTAAGTAGTTGCAACATTTGCGAAGGATTCAACAGCCTGCCTACTGTACCGCTAAGCCCTGCCTATTAATGCCATAGTTTCGGGGCAAGCTATGTGGTTCTACAGCAACCTTATTGTTCCTAAAGCGAAGCAGCAAAGAAAGTAGTAGCCGCTCGCTATGTGTGATTCGATGTTAAGACCCCTAAAGCAAGCTATAGCTATTGAATTGTTCCTAACCAGAGAGATCTAGATTACGTTCATCTCATAAAGATCTTCCTTTTCACTCCTAAATAATAAACTAAACGACAATAACATAACTCCTAACGCAAAAGAGTAGCCGCTGCGATGCCTATGCTATTTTCTTTCCTATAGAGCTTGGGCCCACGCGCAAGCTCCTAGCGCAAAGCTAGTAAGTAGCCTTTCTTTCTTTCTTTCTTTCTCGCCAAAGAGGAAATTTCTGATGATTGGAAGGTTTCCGCTAGTTAACAAGGTGGGTAAGGCGGAAAAAGAAGGGCAAAATGGTCCCCGAAATCGATTCCGACACCCCTCTTGCTCAGTTGTTTGAAACGCAATCTCGGCGAACGAGAGCAAGGGCGAGGTTGGAAAAAAAGCCAAGGATTTTCAGTGTCACGAGCAACATCGGTTGTCATATATGACAATCCCGGAGGCCAAACAGAACCCGGTGATGACCCGTCTTCCGATGAGTCCGAAGACTTGGCACGTACCGTCTCATCAGAAGTATCAAGAACAGAACACGTCTTTGTAACCTCGAAATCTCCCCTAAAGAAGCCATAACTTAACAAAAGTACCGAAGGCTAGAGTAAGGGGGGGCTTAGTCTCGTTCCCATAGTTGCCCCCCAGAAACTGGATTTAGGAATTTTCCACCTAAGCGCCCTGAAGAGCAGTGGCTCAGTTGCAGCGCACCAACTAAGAGATACACTAAATGTATCAAAGCTCAATCGAAACGTCGAGTCACCTTGGAGTAAGTCAAGCCACATACTCAACAACGTCTCTGTCTGAACTGGGAAATCCCTAAATCGAAACACACTAGAATAACTTCAAACACTGGATCTGCAGATCTACGTGTATTCCAAAAATTGGGTCTTTGGAAGTTCCGGTTCGAGAACCTTCTCTCATAGATTCCCTTCACCAAGTCATCGCCAGCAATCAGCTCTTATCTCTTGGTGGTGAAGGGCGAGTTCCTTTCTTGTCTTGCCCAAAAACTTTTTTTATTCTCATTGGAGAAAAACTCTCTCGCGGCAAGGTTTTAGACTAAGGGCAAGCGAGATAAAGAAAGCAGCTGGCCTCCGTCTAGCGCCTTTCGGTTGGGGTCCGCCCCGGGGGGGTCGCGTCGGGTTAGATTTTTGAGTCTCGAAGGCAGTCAACGTGTCAGCCATTCTTCTCCCATTAGACTTGTAAATCCCTTGCTCTTTTTCTTTCTCTCTTCCAGTTCTCTCCCTCTACTTTATTTTAGAGGGGCGGAGAATACATACCACTCTATCAATAAAAAGAAAAAAGTCGCAATTCAGTTTCAAATGGTTTGAGCTTGGAAGCAACCTGCTATCTATCGATAGGCGAGAACAGACTGCTATTGGCTGCTTCGCCTATCTATTCTCTCCTGGCCGGCTTGGAGACATCAGAGGAAGACCATCATCTCTATCCGGATCATAGCTTCATTCATTCGTTGAACCTTGGGGATAACTATTAGCATTGAGGTCAATCACCACACCACCTCTATCATACATACATACGACATTACATGACGCGAGAGCGCATGGTCAACACACACCTACAGCGCCTTCGTTCCGCTTGCAGCCAATACAACCACAACCTAACTTGCATGAGATTCAACAACCGAAACTACTGGTAGTCCTTAGGGGACGGCATCCTCCTATAATAGTTAGCAGTACTGAACAAGCGAGTCATCGGTCCGGGGAAAGAAAAAAAAGGACCGCCTTTGAAAAAAAAAAGGAACTCGTTTAACTCGCTAGGCCTTCGGAACACCAATCGGGATTTATTGCTACAAAGTGAGTTTGTTTGGATTGAAGAATGTAGGCGCTACGTACTAATCTAATGCATGATGTATACTATCTGTCGACCTGACGAGTCACGACTAATCATCAGGGGACGATTAATTCAACTTGCAGAAAGTCAACACGCAAAAGGTTGCATGAGTGTGGGTGTAAGTGCGAGTGTCGTTTGGGTAGAGACCCGGGTTTAGACATGTCTATACATCGTCTAGGGTAACACGATGACAAGACTTGTATCTGGATGTGCAAGAGTATCATCTGGAGAGGCTTTAGTGATGTGATTAAGTTTTAATCAATCATATTAATTAAGGTAAGGGTCCAGAACATTTTTCACTAAGTCCATGGATCAATGTCCAGGTATCATTAAGTATAGCCTTACGGCTTGGATACGCCTTGCGTTGTTGTCCTCGGCTTTGGTAACCCTACTTCCCTTCTGTCTTCGACCTTGTCCTTGGCTCTGCAGTCTTCAACCTTCCTCTGGCATACTTCTCACCAGATCCAGATCCTCGATTCGCTATTCATACAACTTTGGCTACTTTAGCCGCATTCGCTGCATCTGAAGGGACGATTTCAGATAGGTAGGTTGGGTTGCTCGTTGTGGTTGCCCGGACCTCGATCTAGATCCAAGATAAACCAAAAGCATGGGTCGTGGTCGGCAGATATATATGATTCTGCCGGGGCTTGGGCTTGACTTCTTTCTTCATGAATGATTTTGGAGAAGCCTGCCTCGAGAGAGACATATGGCATATCTGACTGCCTGATTGGCGAGCAGCTGTCCTCATTCATAAGTCCAAAGAACTAGCAACCAAACTGGTCGCAAGCAGGAGAGTGACCAGGCCTGATACTGATTGAAACGTTTATTTAATTGGAAGCCGTTCAGATAGCCCTAATTAGTTTTAATTAGTTTAGTCAATGTTGAGCTGTCATATCTAGCTGCCATATATGTAAACATGCCCTAAAAGTAAAGGGATCATATTTCCTTTAGTAACCACTTTTACCCATCCGCTCTTCTCCTGACCGATTGGAGGAAGAGAAGCGAGACTCGACTGTTAAGGACCCAGAGGGGATCGACTGTTAAGGAGAGAGAGGGAAGCACAAGGTTGGTGACCCGGGGGAAAGCGAATGCAGATCTCACGCAAAGTGAAATCTCAAGATTCAGATTGGGTTTGTGTTCGGTGTGGAGTAGATAGGGCTATTCCTTAGCAAGGCTATTCAGTAAAGGCGAGAAGGGATCTATAGCAAGGGCAGCCCGGGTCTACCCGCAGAGTTGAGGAAGATAGATCAAACAGCCTTAGCGCTTTAGCTTGAACTGTAACCTTACCCTCGCTACTGACCTGTCGCTTGGCCCGAAAGACTGGAACTAGAAGTCAACTGTGCCTAGACCTCAATCAATACGCTTACTGAGAGTACCGGTACCAGAACAAGAACAAGGATTTCTCTTTGGTCAAAGCCGCCGCACTTGAACCGTAACCAGCTAATGCATCGCCTTCTATCTGCATTTCTAAGACCAGTCCCTTATTCTGCTAACCAATTAGGTTGGTTCATCAGGTGCCAAGGCATCTCTTTCTCCCAGGTCCCATCTCGAACATTCCCGGAGAGGCGAGTCAGCCACCTCCACCATATCAAAGCTCTTTCTTATTCTCCCAGCCTGGCGATCAACATTTCTTTTGTCTCCCCATCCCGCGCGCGGCCTAATGAATGCAAGCTCGTAAGCTAAGAAGCCCCTGCCTTGGGTTGGGTGTCTTAGTCGGAATTAGACTGAATCCAACCGAATCACCTCGTGAGCCAAGCTAGGGAAATGGATCCCATCCTTTCTCGTCCCTATTCACGATGAGAGTGGGAGAGGTGAAGCGAAGGTTGAGGAAGTCGCTTCTGCAATGCGTGAAAGTATGGACCCAGGCAAATATGCTATTTTGTTTGGCCAATCCCAAACTATACGTATTCATGATTGATGAGAATGTGAGGGGAAGAGTCTTGAATGATGGAAGGAAGGATCCCCCCTCACTCGACGAACTACCTGTACCAATCTATCCCGGAAACATCCAGTGTATGCTAATGACCTGCCATAGCAAGCAACCATAAGGTCTTTTTTTTACACGAAACTGACTGAATGACTATCCCTAACGTACGGCTCGGCTCACGAAGAAGAAAAGAAGAATCGATTTCCTTACAAAAAAGATTCTATCGCCGAGAAAGAAAGTGAGAAATGCGCCTATCTCCTTACGAAGGGATGCCGTATCAAATAGAAGGGACCAAGGCACCCAGATACGCGTTGGGCGCAAGGAAAGACCCCACTCTAACTCCCCTCATTGCTCTAGCCAGACCGGGAGAAACTTTTAATTGGGGGTAGTGGCCCCAGACGAGGGATAGATGGGCAACTAGGTAATATAGAAGGTCGACCCAACCGAATCTGTTCGATTCCATCAATCACTCCGTTGGGACGGGAACATGTATCCCTCCCAACCAAAAATCTTTTTGTCTAAATCAGCTTTCGGCCTATCGATTTAACCGGGAGCTGCTGTTGAGCACTCTCACCGGATTCCCTATGCGCTGATTGATGCTTCCTCTCCGACTCGATGAGACCACACTACTGAGTGAGCTTCTTTCTGGCGCTCTTCCTAGGATTCCTAATGCCTCTTGCTTCAACACAGAATAAGGTCTTTTCTCGGCCACTTTGTCATGAAATGAAAGCACAGTGAGTGAGTCTTCTTTCCGAGTCGAGTACTAGGCAGTCAATGTAGAGTTCACTTCATTTGTCAGACTCCCGGTACCGAAGCAAAGTACTCATCCGAAAAGACGGTTTGATCATGCCCTTTGTCCTCAACCCATGGTTCTCCTATATCTCCTAACTTTCGCTTTGCTTTCTCTTGAGCCCGCATTTCGTGTTTTTTAAGATATTAAGAGGTGAACCCGCATAGTGGAGCCTTCGTGTACCAATTTCAGTGGTTTCGTGTACCAATTTCAGTGGTTGAGTTTCGCACTCCCGTCATCTTCCTCTTCTTTTTGGAAAATCCCAAATAGTCATCAGAAACAAGCTAGCCGAGCATTGATTTGGGTGTGGGTGGGGTATGGTGCCCCAACGGATGGATCTCCATCAACATGGGATTTTTCCGAGGGGATCAATGTCTGGTCGAACCAAGCTTCCTTCTCTCTCTCTTGCTTCCCCACCTGTGACTGAAGCTTCCACATGAACTTGACTTTCCTATCTGAGTAGACCGAAAGTTCTACTTTTTGGGAGGGACATTAAAAAGGTAGCTTTCTCCCTGGTCGATCAGTCGTTCAATCCTTTCCTCTTGATCAAATGCATTTCTAAAAGATTCTCACAACACAATGGACTCCAATACTGAACTGAGACGGACCCAGACCCCCTACCGAAAGGGCTCTGTACCTATATGTTCTTTATCTCAAGCGATAGCTTTCAAGTGCCCGACCCTCTTCCCTTGATCAATGAGTGAGAAAGCAATAGCCAGTCAGAGAGTCACCATAGCCAAGTGATGTTTTCAGGTGGTTCAATCTAGAAGTGGGACGAAAAGAAGAGCTGTCGTAGAATAGTCTTAGTCCTGTCTACCTTGAGATTGCCCCTATCTATCAACGGGGGACCCCCCGAAAGGCGAATAGGAAGCTTCAAGCGATCTGGGATCCCACCTTTGATCGAGATGAAGGTGTAGTTTTCACTAGGAATCCTAGGGTTGCCGATCAGGTGAAGTCTTAGTTTCTGTTTCTGGGCACAAAGCATTCCCTCTTCACTTCCCGTTCTATTTCTTTCTTTCCCTCGAGCCGGGAACCCCTAGATCAGCTAATCCGTAACTTCCTTCGCTGCCTTTCGAGTGCATCGGATTCTATGCATTTTATTCCCCAATTGCGGATTCTCTTGCAGCGGAATGCCTCTATCTACGTCAATTTATGATTCAAAAGGCTAGGCCGATGAAAGCATCTCAAATGCAACCAACTTTCACTGCCAACCTTTCTTTTCACTATCTGGTATCACAGCCTATTCCGCTTAATTAAATATTAAATAAAGGGATCCATGTCATTTCCCTCAAAATCTCGCTACCTTGCGCCGTGATCCACTACTTATTTGTCTTTTAACGTATGAGAGAGCCTGCCAGGAAAGAGTCCAAGTCAAGCTTTCCAGCAGCCAGATGCGGATTGAATAGCTGCGCTTACTCCTTCAACGGCAACTGCAGCTAAGACTGCTTATTCCTTGTTCACATTCGACCATGAATTCAGAGTTGACAAGAGAGAGGGCGTACTTTTCTTATGATTGATAGGCGGACGTCACTCCCTTTGAGCTAACATCCAAGAAGAGTTCACATTCAACTTCCTTACCTTACCATGAGCAGAGTGCCGCCGAGAGGAATCGGACTTATTTAATCATTCCCATAGATTGCTAGTAGTTTAGTTCCATTCGTTCGCTTTATAATTATAAAAAAAGTCGACCGGCTTTCGGGCACTTCTGTCTACGGGCCCTTCTTATGTTATGCAATTTGCTATTCTGTGAACCTTTCTTCCAGAAGAGAACGGAAACTCCACACAGGCAATTTCACACCTTCCGAATGTGCCATTTGACCGAATGTGACAGCTAATCAACACTAATTCGTTTCAGGAACAGGAGAAAAGGGTCTTTCAGCTAAAGATCAATCTAGAAAGCAGAGTCCAAGGTACATGTGTTAAGCATATCACAACATATGCCAATCCGTTTCTTTCGGGAACATGAAAAAGCCCAGCTAACTAAGTTTTTTAACAAAGATTGGGACCTGAAGTAGTAAAACGAAGAAGAGAAGGTCAACCAAGCGTATGCATTTCTTCTAAAAGCCTTTCTTAGCTTTATGGCTGATAGCATGAACTTGGTCTTCTTGGTCCCTTGTACCAGAGGAAGCATGGAGGTGTCTTGTCTTCTATAATGCAAAGCGAATTCATGTGTGGTTTAGAATCCTTGACGGAAGTCTATTCCCACTTGAAAGTCATCCGAAGTACTGATTGAACTGGCTTTTACTTCCTATTATGGCAGCTAGCTGAGAAAGAGACCATTGACCTGTCAGCTATCACTCATCATATAGAATAACGATTGGACATCACCATCACATAGTAGATAAGAATTTGTTTGAATCAAGATGTCGGAAAGAAAGAAGCAGATTGAATGCCCGGACTGTGGAATCCTGCCTGGCAGCTATAAATGCATGCCAGTGGGAAGTTTCCTTGAAAGTTTCCAATTTGGAATGAACTGGCCTGGAAAGAAAGATGAGCAGCCAATTCTAGCTTACCTGGAACTTGAACAGAGCTTGGGGATCAGAAAGCTGGCTCGCTATGCCCTTTTTCAAAGAGAAACAGGACTAACAGATCCATATGGAAATGCCCACCCGAAAGGAGATCTACTCGAGATCCCAGAATGCTTTCAATCTTGCTCCGAACTCGGGGCAATACTCCAACCGAGTGAAGATATGAACGAGACTTCATCATTTTCTTTATTTCACTCATTTGATGAAACGGCAAGAAGTCAAGTAGCCGAGCTGGTTCCAACCAACCCCCATCATTCACCGTTTCCCCTGCTGCACACCTCGCCAATCCCTTCTTCCAGAATGAAAGAAGAAAGATTTCCTAATCTTTATGAATTTTTCATAAAAGAAAACTCTTGAATTTAGGGCTTAACATAACACGCTCTGGCAGAGTGGCTCCCTTGTTAAGTGTACGGTATGGCCCCTTGGCTCAGGCTAAGCGGTCCACCCACGATGGCTAGCAAGCACCACGGCTAGTACTCAGGCTAACTAGTGGCTCTGGACGTCACCTCATCTTGATCGAGAAAATGCCGCGGGGCTATTGAGGCACGTTCCGCACTCACCCAAGTCGAGATTCCATCGGGTGACAGAAGTTTTTTAGTAGAGATACATAAGGCGGTAGGTTAAATTACTAAACGCCCTTGTTTGCTGAGGGGGGCTTGCTCTTTTTTCAAAATTGGTCGATTACCTGATTGCTATGGCTATGAGACTAGTGCAAAGAAGTAAGAATCAGTCAAATCTGTTAATGAAATATCTGTATCGCCCTTAGCTTGCAAACAAGCCCTTATATCAATATCAAAATATCAAACAGGCGCCTAAGAATAAGAAGTCCCTGCCCTTTCGATTGTTATTGGCTTATTCTCTAGCATCCGATTGTGGGCATCAATCCCAGCCATCTTCATTTCAGTCCTTGCTTTGGCTCTTTCTCTAAGACCGTGGTTAAGAAGTTCCGTCGCCTTACTAATTTTATTAGATGCAGCGTAACGACTTGCTTCCGGAGTGAACTTCCTTGTCAGCTCTATAAGGGCCTCTCTTAAAGCAGAAAAAGACGAGTTCCTCTCAGCCCCAAACCCCATTTGATAGAGTTTCATCCAAGGCAGCCCCTTCTTTTTAAAGCAAATCGTCTGCTCTCTCTTGGGGAGAGGAATTCCTTGATGCATCGAATGCTGCTATTAAATGCGCTGTTGTTTCTGAGTGAATAACCGGTCTTGTCGTATCCGCTGTGAGCCTATCTGCTGCTGTAAGAAAGCTAACTTCATGCGTAAAAGCTGGCCGTTCACAAAGCTATAAAATCTTCATTCCGGGTTAGGGGAAAGGCGATTCAGGGATTTCCTATTGCGAAACTCTTTTACCATATATTGAATTACTACGGGTATAAAAAAAGAAGAAAGAACTATGACACGTAGACGGGGCGAAATCTCCCTACGATTACGTTCCTATAGAAAGGGGGTGCTATGGAAAAGAGGAATCTCAGTTTTAACTTTATGCCCATCTTGCTTCTGGTAATGCAAATGGAAATTCTCATTAGGATGCATCTGACTTCAACCCCAAATCTTTTCGCTTCCACTCCTATAAAGAAGATAGTTAGACCAAGTTCACTAACATTTCCTTCTAGGCTCTAGCCTCAAGCTAATCTCATTAGGCTCCACATTCCAATCTTCACACTCGCATTAAATCGTAAGACTCTCATCAGAAGACAGTCAAACCTAGGATTCAAAATCTTTGCTTCCAGTGGCATGAAGTGAGATTGATTCTAATGAATCATAAATTGCAATCTTAATCCTGATGATAGAAATCCTCTTGCATTTTTTCACCTTCTTCCACCATACTTTCAATTCTATCTGATCGGGGATTCTTGATTGGTGCTAAGCTGACTGAAATAGTTTTTCTTTAAGTTTAGTTTAGTCGAAAGTCACATGTGGGGGTTGTACACAAAAGTTTAAGTGGCACATCACACTCACATGACCACTTTAATGACTTGCCTTTTCTTTGCTTAGGATGGTGACACTTGTCAAAGGACTAATGGCTGGTGCTTTTTCTAGCCTTGGAACTTGCTCTCTTTGCTTTGCTGCCTGCTCTTTAGGCTTTTCTGCTTGCTCTATATGCCATGCCCCCTTTGCTTGCAGATTTTGCTCTTATACCATCTGTGCCTGCTTGAGGCTGATTCCTATGCAGCGGCATCTGCGCATGTGGTTCATTTTCAAGTCACCAAAGCATTTTTTTTGACCGGGCTAAGGAACTGGCCTATACTATAGGGGCACCCTCTCTTAAAGCCAGTAAGACTTGCTCGCGCTTCCTTCACCTCGAGAACTGCTTTTGAAAGCCCTTGAGTACACGAGCATTTAGCGGGGAATAGGACATGATTAATCACTTGCTTTGTTTGTGTCTTTCACCTCCCGAAAAAGACGTTCTTCGAAACATGTGTGTTGAGCAAGCTGTTTGATTCTCTTTTAAGCGGGATCGGGATGAGGATTCAGCTTTACAAACTCAAGGGGCCCATTCAACACCAAGAATATCCGGAGGCCGGTTGAGAGAAAGCTCTTCCAAGTCTCTCTCTCCTAAACTCCAGGCCAGGATCGTTCCCGCTCCGCTCCAAGGTTCGTAAAGATATTGGCGATGAAGTCAGTTGTGGCGTAGTTACACGGGGTTTTTTTTGTACGAGAATCCAAATGAAATCGGATAATTGGTTAGAGAATAAGGAAAAGATAGCGGAAGATGTTTGATTAAGCTCTCGAAGCGAAAGTGGCATCTACTTACACTTCTTATTCTTTTATGAGAACGCTTTTCGTTACAGAAAGATGGGATATGTAGGTTCTAACTAGACGCCCAATCACTATTATATCCTGGAAGCAACCATTCCGGCCAGTAAAGCAGCCAAAACGATGCTTCCCAGAAAGACTGCAACGCTCGGATTGCTCACCAGCACTCTGACTTCCGGCCTTTTTTAGCCAGGTAAGTTAGTTGCAGTTTTTTAACAAAACCAGACGCATATGGAAGCATACTTTAGGTTATTTAGTTCCTTTTTAAAGCGAGAGGAGCCAAGTTTCAAACTGGAATGGATGATTCGGAATCAATATACCTTGTGGTCGTGATTCTTCCTTCGCCAGTTCACCAGTACAGGAGGAGGGAGCAATGGGAACTCATGGATGCTTTCCTAGCGGGAATCCAATTCAGATAGAGCCCAAGAATCTCATACCTTTCGACCATCTAATCCTTTCCTTTGGACCTAAGTCATCATATCCTACGCCCGAACCCCCTGCAGGAATGACCAGAGCCCCCTACTTTCCATTTCTTCTTGGTAGCGGCGAGAGTCTCCATTTCGATCCTTGTGATGAATTTGAGATTGAATTCTTTCTCTCTCTTTAACGATACCCGAGCCATCATGCGACAGTACAAAGCCCAAACCCGACGAACAAGATTCCCCTTCTTTCCTATGCACCTTTTGTCAAAGAGATCCCGGAAGCTTTAAGATCTCGATTGCCTCGTTGTCGATGAGCTATGAAGAAAAGAGCTGAACTGGGGGATTTTTCAAGTCAAATTTGGATAGGGATCCTCTTTCGGGTTCTCAAAAAGAACTACCAGCGGGAGTGCTTGAGTCAATCTTTCTTCTCTTTGTTCTCATGTCCCTGAGCGAAAGGGGCCCGTCCATCAATAGAAGGTGCGGCTAGCTTCACAGAAGAGTAATCCCGAATTGGCAATTCTTCTTTCTTGGTTTTCGTTTCCCGACCTGGAAGAGGGGAAGTCTCCGCTTGGGATCATGTCTTCTTAGGACTTTTTTGGATGTACAATGCAATTTCGGTAGT